TCCCCCCTTTTCTCTTTTTTCCCTTTTTTCTAATTTTTAGAAAAAAGGGAAAAAAGAGAAAGAATAAAAGTAGATTCAACGTCTGCGAGACTCAGGCTCAAATTTGAATTAAACGTGGGAGTAGGAAAGTCGGGGTCTAGCGCAAGAATACAAGATCGATCTTTAACGGCCCTTTGGGGTTAAATAGAGTTTCAACCTCATTGCCTTACTTATTATTTACTATTACTATAACTTTTAACTTTTGGTCTTGCTTTGATTTAATTTATTTTTTAGAGTTGGATTTCAAATTAATAACTTCTATTTTTTCCTTCCTTTCTTTTTCTTCATTTCAAACTAAAATAGAAGAATTGAATAAATTAAAAATCCAAAGGAGGTTTATGGCAAAGAAGAAAGATGCGCGGGGAACGGTAATTTTGGAATGTACCAGTTGTATACAAAATGGTGTTAAGAAGGTAGCAAGGGGTATTTCCAGATATATTACTCAAAAGAATCGGCACAATACGCCCAATCGATTAGAATTGAGAAAATTCTGCCCCTATTGTTACAAACATATGATTCATGGGGAAATAAAGAAATAGGTTGAACCAAGTATGTCTTGTCCTAGAAAGGGAAAAAATAACATTATATAGAACACATTGAAATAGAAATACAAGATATTACGTTTAAATAAAAAGAATCCTATTTGGAGTTAAAATTACAATTAAGAAATAGTATTTTCGGGATAAGAAATAAACTTAACAAACAAACCATGGATAAATCCAAGCGATCTTTTCTTTTCGTAGGCGTTTGCCCCCGATTGAATCGGGGGATCAAATTGATTATAGAAACATGAGTTTAATTAGTCGATTTATTAGTGAACAGGGAAAAATCTTATCTAGACGAGTGAATAGATTGACCTTGAAACAACAACGATTAATTACTATGTGCTATAAAACAAGCTCGTATTTTCTCTTTGTTACCTTTTCTCAATAATAAAAAACAAATTGAAAGAATTGAGTCGACCACTAGAACTACTGGTCTTAGAACCAGAAATAAATAGGTTTGTTTTTTGTTCACTTCAATCAGAATTCCAATCCGAACTCAAAGATGGATTGGTGTTTTATTTGACAAATCTTAGAATCCAGATTTTTATATCGTAAAAAAAAAAAAAAAGATTTTTTTATTGAACATGTTCATTCATTTTGACTACTTTAAGCGCATTTCTCAGAGTAATTTTGACTCAAACTCCACCCTCCCGGAGTTCATTCTTCGGTAACCTCATTTAAAATTTTTCGGTGTATTCTTTTCAATCCACTTTTTCTCTGATTTCGTCGGAAATCATATAAAGACAATTCCTATTTGATATAGCTATTTGGGCCAGTATTTTACGATTAAGAAGCAACTGCCTCTTATATAGATCATGTATTAACTTACTATAACTATAGGATACTCCCTTTTCTCGGATTACTGCGTTTATCCGAGTGATCCACAAACGACGAAAATTTCTCTTTTGCTTATCCCTATCTCGATGGGCCGAAACCAAAGCTCTTATTTTCTGTTGAGTAATAGTTCGAGTAAGTCTTGAATGAGATCCTCGAAAACTTGATACAAATAAACGCATTTTTATTCTACGTTTCCGAGCTATATATCCCCGTTTAATTCTAGTCATTGAATAAATAAAATTTTGACAAATAACTAATTTCTTTTTTTCTTTTAGTTATTATTTTTCCCGTCCTGGTTTATTAATAACAAATAACCAAACAGATTTTTCCAATGTATAAAATAAAAATTCCAATGGCTTTGGCTACTATAACCTTCCCGACCACGATTTTTTGTTATTTTACTGCGAAATATGAAAGAAATAAGAAATTTTCTTTTGCTAGGTGTCAAAAATCTAGTAAAAAAAAAAAAGAAATAGAAATTAAATGAATAAAGAAATAATGGGTTTACTCGTTTCTATGGTTACTTCTTAAACGGTGAGGTCTTCTCTATACACCGGAGCCTTTGGCTCCATTTAATATTTATATTTCATCAATGTTCTTTGTAACTTGTATAGTTCACACCACACTCTTTGGCTCTACCCACGAATTGTCCAGTAATAGATCTTTCACAAAGAGACCCACCTGTACAGTAACGGTATTTAATTATGAAAGTTAGCTTTGTAGCTGACCCTCGTAGTCCGTTCTTGGCCGAGTGAGAACTTCATTTTTCTATATATATATTTTTTATTTCAATAAGATTTTTCCGCTTAATGGATAACCATTTGTTACCAATGGAAAATTTTTCTCATCTTAAATTCAGGTGATTGGATTTGCACCAATAGAAACCATAAACTTTATATACAATAGAAGGATAGATTTGCTTGTTTTTAGTATAGTGAATGGAGTCCCTTCTTCCATTCTATCCTATTCATTGGTATTGATCATTCATACTGGAAGCGGTTTTCTTTCCTTTTTTGTGTCAGTCCATGATCTAAACGAGTCGCACATACACCCTAGTACATGTTCCTCGGCGCTGAGGACATCCCCGAAGGGCGGGGGATTTCGTGACATTTCGAATGGGCTGTCTTGTATTTCTAATAAGCTGTTTAATAGTTGGCATGTTGGGTCATATACATAATGGGCTGGTTTAGATTGATCCTAACCAGATCTTTTTATTTAATATTTATTATATAGTCAACTCATAGATAAAATACCAAATCACGGATTTGCAAAAAATCCATTTTTTCATTCAACTGCTACAAGATCAACAATTCCATAAGCCTGGGCTTCTGTTGCTGACATAAAAACATCTCTTTCCATGTCTTCAGATACAACCCATAAAGGTTTGCCCGTCCTTTGTACATAAACCTTTGTGAGGGTTTCGCGTAGTTTCAGCAGTTCTTCCGCTTCCAGGATAAATTCTCCTGTTTGTGCTTCATAAAAAGAACTAGCAGGTTGATGGATCATTACCCTGATAATAGTTCTGTCCGGTGTGATGACAGAAAAGAAAGATAAAGAATAATAGGAAAAAGGATAGAATCGAAAACAACCGTACGGGCATTATCTTTTATGCATTGCATACGGCTCTATAATAAAATTGACCCCTATTTTCGCGTTCAAGAAAGAGAAAAATAGAATCTATCAACCCCAGGTGGGTAAATGATCAAAATGCCTCCCTTCTTTTTTTCGTAGAAGTTCAAAAATACTATGATGGCTCCGCTGCTTTCTATTTAAAAATGGATTCTTTTTTTTTTTTTGTTTTTGATTCAGCAATCCCAAAGTTTCTTTTTGAGCTAACCAAAAAAGAAAAATTTGGTTTTTTCGCACTCTTTTTTTATAACTTAAATATTATTAAGTTATTAAGAGCCCATCGTCGTGAAAACAAACAAGTTTGTGACGCTAAAGTGGACTTCCGATAGATAAGAGAAAGTCGGAAATACCTTTTATCTCATACTACTCTCTCGATACATAAGCAAATCTTTTGAAAAAAATGAAAAAAAAAATGCATATCGAATTCGAAGTGCCATGCTATTATTACTTAATATTCATATGGCGAAGGCATAGTTTTCTTTTTTCTCTCAAATAAAAAAACTTCATTGGCGCCAAGCGTGAGGGAATGCTAGACGTTTGGTAATTTCTCCTCCAACTAGAATAAAAGATCCCATTGACGCGGCCAATCCCATGCATATTGTATGGACTTCTGGTCGTACAAATTGTATAGTATCGTAAATGGCTACTCCGGGTATTACCCATCCGCCAGGGGAGTTTATAAACAAATAAAGATCTTTGGTCTCATCCTCAATACTGAGATATACCATAAGACCAATAAGTTGATTCGAGATCTCGCTATCAACCTCTTGGCCTAAAAAAAGTAATCTTTCTCGATAAAGTCGGTTGAGTAGGGTAAAATTGTATCCCTTAAGAACCGTACATGCACCTTTTGATGCATACGGTTCAAAAAAAACGGCGAAGAAAAGAATCAATGTATAGATTCCAGGTCTCTTTCTTTTTTGAGTTTTTCTAATTTTTTTATAAAAGGGTTTTTTCTTCGATTTTTCAATAAAGATGCATTTTGATTTCTTCTTTCATAATATAAAAAAGGGCCAATAAACTTATCGAATTAACTTCTCATTGATGTACTCTTTCATCGAAATTCAATCCAAATCACAATGATATTTTCTTGTTCCTTAATGGGCCTCTTTCATCTTTTTAGGTTTATGCTCTACTCCGGGTAAAGATTCGTCCGATTTTGATTTGCACATATAGGACAAACCTTCCTATTACCATTTCTTGTTGTTATTACTTTACAAATAATCATTTATGATACACGTAGTAATCATAGATATATTACTAATTGGGTTTTTCTAAACGGAGCCTGGATATTTCATTTTTTTGTCCAGCTAAAGCCAACCATAAATTAGTCTAATTGATATAAGTCTCTGAATTCCCCAAAATAATGCATTTAATTGCAGTTCACGCTCCAATTTGTGGATGATTCCATTTCTCTTTCTTGGGCGAAACAGAGGATATCTCGGTCGGGGGAGAGAACGGGGAAATCCCATATGACCCAATATATCTGACAAGTCGCACTATACGTCAACCCAAGATGCATCTTCCTCTCCAGGACTCCGGAAAGGTACTTTAGGAACACCAATAGGCATGGATTGAAAGAAAAATAAATTAAATACTATATTTCACTTTGATGTGGAAACGTAACAATATGGTTTTATTGTCTTTATTTATAATATTTATTTTATCCATAGATTAGAAAAATTTAGAAAGAAAGACAAAATAAATAAAGGAAAATTTTTTTGAATAGATCTTTCTGATGATAAATGAAGGATGGACACGTTTACTCATAGAAAACGGTATCAATCCACCATTGCATATTGGTACTTATCGAGTATAGAATAAATTTGCTTCTCTTTGTTCTTACGAACATAATTTTTCCATTATTACGAATATGATATAGAATCATAATCCTTGTTAAGAAATAATCTACGGAACGGGGGAAGTCTATAGGAGAGTCATAGTATAACCTTTCCAATGCAATAAAGTTACGTAGTGTCTATTTTTCTTCAATTAAAGGGGTATTTTCCATGGGTTTGCCTTGGTATCGTGTTCATACTGTTGTATTGAATGATCCCGGCCGGTTGCTTTCTGTTCATATAATGCATACAGCTCTGGTTGCTGGTTGGGCGGGCTCGATGGCTCTGTATGAATTAGCCGTTTTTGATCCTTCTGACCCTATTCTTGATCCAATGTGGAGACAGGGTATGTTCGTTATACCCTTCATGACTCGTTTAGGAATAACCAATTCATGGGGGGGTTGGAGTATCACAGGAGGAACCGTAACAAATCCGGGGATTTGGAGTTATGAAGGTGTAGCTGGGGCACATATTGTGTTTTCTGGCTTATGCTTTTTGGCGGCTATCTGGCATTGGGTCTATTGGGATCTAGAAATATTTTCTGATGAACGTACAGGAAAACCCTCTTTGGATTTGCCCAAAATCTTTGGCATTCATTTATTTCTATCTGGGGTGGCTTGCTTTGGTTTTGGTGCATTTCATGTAACAGGTCTGTACGGCCCTGGAATATGGGTGTCCGATCCTTATGGACTAACGGGAAGAGTACAGCCTGTAAATCCGTCATGGGGCGTGGAAGGTTTTGATCCTTTTGTTCCGGGAGGAATAGCTTCTCATCATATTGCAGCAGGTACACTAGGCATATTAGCGGGTCTATTCCACCTTAGCGTTCGACCGCCACAACGTCTATACAAAGGATTACGTATGGGAAATATTGAAACCGTACTCTCCAGTAGTATCGCGGCTGTCTTTTTTGCGGCTTTTGTTGTTGCTGGAACTATGTGGTATGGTTCAGCAACTACTCCCATCGAATTGTTTGGTCCCACTCGTTATCAATGGGATCAGGGTTATTTCCAGCAAGAGATATATCGAAGAGTTAGCGCCGGGCTAGCCGAAAATAAAAGTTTATCAGAGGTCTGGTCGAAAATTCCCGAAAAACTAGCTTTTTATGATTATATCGGCAATAATCCGGCAAAAGGAGGATTATTCAGGGCAGGCTCAATGGATAACGGAGATGGAATCGCGGTAGGGTGGTTAGGACACCCCATCTTTAGAGATAAAGAAGGGCGTGAGCTTTTTGTACGCCGTATGCCCACTTTTTTTGAAACATTTCCAGTCGTTTTGGTAGACGGCGACGGGATTGTTCGAGCCGATGTTCCTTTTAGAAGGGCAGAATCCAAGTATAGTGTTGAACAAGTAGGTGTAACCGTTGAGTTCTATGGTGGCGAACTTAATGGAGTCAGTTATAGTGATCCTGCTACTGTGAAAAAATATGCTAGACGTGCTCAATTGGGTGAAATTTTTGAATTAGATCGTGCTACTTTGAAATCCGATGGTGTTTTTCGTAGCAGTCCAAGGGGTTGGTTTACTTTCGGGCATGCTTCCTTTGCTTTGCTTTTCTTCTTTGGGCACATTTGGCATGGTGCTAGAACCTTGTTCAGGGATGTTTTTGCCGGCATTGACCCGGATTTGGATGCTCAAGTAGAGTTTGGAGCATTCCAAAAACTGGGGGATCCAACTACAAGAAGGCAGGCAGTTTGATACAAGACCGCTTTGGCATTTTTCTTTCCCCTCTGTTTTCTTTTTTTTTTTTTTGGGGGGGGGTTACCATAGAGTACTGGAGTGAATTTGAATCGCCGCTTTTTGTTCTTTCAAGATGATTTCCAAAAAGAAAAAAAAAAAACGAACAAGTAGGAAAGCTATAATTGTAAACCACGGTCAAATTTATGGAAGCATTGGTTTATACATTCCTTTTAGTCTCGACTCTAGGAATAATTTTTTTCGCTATTTTTTTTCGAGAACCGCCAAAAGTTCCAACTAAAAAGATAAAATGATTTTTCATTATCTCAATTGAAGTAATGAGCCTCCCAGCATTGGGAGGCTCATTACTTCAACTAGTCCCCGTGTTCTTCGAATGGATCTCTTAGTTGTTGAGAAGGTTGCCCAAAAGCGGTATATAAGGCGTACCCGGTAAAACTTACAAGTAAACCAGATATAAAAATGGCGACTAGGGTTGCTGTTTCCATTATGATTATATAATTTCAAGACCCCAATGTATCTATCATAAGATCGTTCGTTTATTTACAACGGAATCGTATACAAAGTCAACAGATCTCAATGAATACAATAGGATTTATGGCTACACAAACTGTCGAGAACAGTTCTAGATCGGGTCCGAGACGAACTACTGTAGGGAGTTTATTAAAACCGTTGAATTCGGAATATGGTAAAGTAGCTCCCGGGTGGGGAACGACTCCATTGATGGGTGTCACAATGGCTCTATTTGCAGTATTTCTATCTATTATTTTGGAGATTTATAATTCTTCCGTTTTATTGGATGGAATTTCAATGAATTAAATCTATAAGAATCACAAAGTCCTGGCTTTTTGAATAAAAAAGAAATCCGTTATAACTCAAATTTTCGGCTTATTCTATTTTGGTAGTTCGATCGTGGA